GGGTTGTTTGTTGTTTGTTGTTTGTTGTTTGTTGTTTGTTGTTTGTTGTTTGTTGTTTGTTGTTTGTTGTTTGTTGTTTGTTGTTTGTTGTTTGTTGTTTGTTGTTTGTTGTTTGTTGTTTGTTGTTTTTAGGGGGATTTCGTTTATAGTTTGTGTTATGTCGTTCGAATATACGAATGTCGATCGTGAATGGTTTTATTTTTAATAAAACTTCACTGCCGTTTGTAAGTGATGAAGGTGATGATAAAATGTGTGATGAAAATACGGTTCATTTTTCAAATGAAATCTACTAGTGTTGTTTAGAAAGTTAGAGGAAATGAAAAATGATAAATTATGCCCAACAAGCATTCACTAAATAGCAGCATAGTTAGTAGCTTGCGGAGATGCCATAACCAGGTGTAAAACAAAGTGCATCAGCGCGGAGATGATTCCCCCAACCCGACAACTATGACACTCAGGTATTCCTGAGGGCCAAACTCCGTTCGAATACCAGGGAGGGCCCAGGTCTTAGATTGTGTGTACCTCGGTGCACTGGAGGGGCTGCCTGAAGACGCCCAAAAAAAAAAAGGAACCAAAAGTGCCAAGACGGTCGGATGTCGCGATCACGGGTGAGATGGTGATATATAGCCGACCAGATGTATCGGTGAAGTACAAGTTGAGAGGACTAACCAAGTTATGGCCCTGACATAGGAACCAGAGGCGCAAAAGAGCAAGATGGGCTAGGGGTGTAGGGGGAAAGTATGGTCCTGAAGCTAGTAACGTAGGATCTTTCATACACCGGGTTGCTGATTTCACGTGAGGAGCTCGATTAATAAATAACCTGGCACGAAGCTTTGTGTATTCGAGAAAATTTGGAGGGCCTTGTCCCAAACTCATTCAAAGGGGCAGTCAAGCACAGTCGTATCTTTGAAGGGGTTATGTAAAAACTAAAGACCATATGGTATTAGTACGTATATTGTAATAGATATCTGCTCCCATTGGGCGGGAGGACCTCTGGAAGAGGGAATGGGTTTTTGGAGGGGTATGCCTGTTTGGATATTAATGGTTATTGAACATGGATTGTATGTTTAATGGGGAATATAAAGCAATGCAAACAAGGACATAGGAACATTATGCGCCCGCTCATGCGGGGGGGGTAGGGGGGGGGAAAGAAAATGTGTTTTCGTAGTTGAAGTTAACAACAGCGGCTTTTCAGGCCGCGAGTCTTGGAGAAAAGCCAAGCGGAAATCGCTATGACTTATTTTATGCTTTTTTTAGGGTTATGCTTTGTGTTGGGGGGGTTAGCAGTTGCATCTAATCCTTCGCCATATTATGGGGTGGTTGGTTTGGTGTTAGCTTCTGTTGTAGGATGTGGGTGATTGTTGAGTTTAGGGGTATCCTTTGTGTCGTTGGTGTTGTTCATGGTGTATCTGGGGGGGATGTTAGTGGTTTTTGTTTATTCTGTATCTCTGGCGGCGGACCCCTTTCCAGAGGCTTGAGGAGATTGACGGGTTGTTGGGTATGGGGTGAGTTTTATTGTGGTGCTCGCGGCGGGGGCGGTTGTGGGTGGGCTTGCTGGGTGCTGGGATTTGGGGGTAATTACTGTTGATAGTGTAGGTATGTTTTCTGTTCGATTGGATTTTAGTGGGGTGGCTATGTTTTATTCTTGTGGGGTTGGGATGTTTTTGGTGGCAGGTTGGGGGTTGTTGTTGACTTTGTTTGTTGTATTGGAGTTGGTACGCGGGTTGTCTTGTGGGGCTATTCGAGCGGTTTAAGGGGGGAGGGAGATCAGAGAATAGTTTAATATAAAATACCAGCTTTGGGAGTTGGAGATAGAGGTTTAAGTCCTCTTTTTCTGAGGTGTGAGAAACTCTAAGAAGGGGGGTAGTCTTCAGTCTTTGGTTTACAAGACCAATGTTTTTTATAAACTATTAGAGTGTTTAGTAGTTAAGTATTTTGTTTTCTAGGGTTCCGATGATGGGGAATAGGAGGAGTAGGATGGTGAAGTAGGCAAGTGAGGCTAGTTGTCCGATGATGATGAAGGGGTGTTCTACAGGTTGGCTACCTACTCATGTTAGGATGAATAGGTTGGCGGCTAGGGTTCAAAATAGGAGCTGTGAGAGGGGGCGAAAGGTTATTGCGCGTTGTTTAGATTTGTGGAGTAGTGGGATTAGGAAGAGCACGAGTACAGAGGCTGCTAGGGCTAATACGCCTCCTAGTTTGTTGGGAATTGAACGTAGGATAGCGTATGCGAATAGGAAATATCATTCTGGTTTAATATGTGGGGGTGTAACTAGTGGGTTTGCGGGAGTGAAATTTTCTGGGTCGCCTAGTAGGTTGGGTGAGAATAGGGCTAGGGTTGTTAGTGGGAGGAACATGATGATGAATCCTAGAATATCTTTTAGCGAGAAGTAAGGGTGGAATGGAATTTTGTCAGAGTTTGATAGGATTCCTAGGGGGTTGTTTGATCCGGATTCGTGGAGAAAGGTAAGGTGGATTAGGGTGAGTCCTGCAATTATGAAGGGGAGGAGGAAGTGAAGAGCAAAGAATCGGGTTAGTGTTGGGTTGTCTACTGAGAAACCACCTCAGGCTCATTCTACGAGGGTTTGGCCAATGTAGGGTACTGCTGAGAATAGATTAGTGATGACTGTGGCTCCTCAGAATGATATTTGCCCTCATGGTAGGACATACCCTACGAAGGCTGTTGCTATTAGGGTTAATAGGAGGATGATACCTGTATTTCAGGTTTCTTTGTTTAGGTATGAGCCGTAGTAAAATCCCCGTCCGATGTGGAGGTAGATGCAGATGAAGAAGAATGATGCTCCGTTTGCATGGAGGTTTCGGATTAATCAACCGTATTGGACGTTTCGACATGTGTGGGCGACGGATGAGAAGGCTAGTGTCGTGTCTGCAGTGTAATGTATGGCTAGTAGGAGGCCTGTGAGGATTTGTGTTAGCAGGCAAATGCCTAGTAGGGATCCGAAGTTTCATCAAGCGGAGATGTTTGATGGGGTGGGGAGGTCGATTAGGGAGTTGTTAATGAGCTTCAGGAGCGGGTGAGATTTTCGGAGGTTTGGGGCCATTGAGTTGCGGGTCTATGAACCAATAGAATAATGAGGATAGATAGGGCGAATGAGCCTAAGTAGGTTTTGATTAATCCAGAGTGTAGAGTGGTTGAGGTTTTGGTTGCTATTAGTTGAAGATCAGCGATTCCTTCTGGGCCTATTTTTTTATATCAAGATAGGTCGATTAGATGGGAGGCGATTTTTTGTCCGCTGTTTAGTAAGTTTGTAGATGAGAGGCGATGTAGTAGGGGGTTGAAGTATCCTAATGAGGAGGAGAAGTTTGTGATGAGGGTTTGTTTTGGTTGGGTTAGGGTATGGGTTATGTTCGAAAGTTCTAGGGCTAGGATGATGCCTAGGATTGTGACGATAATAGCTGTGGTTTTTGTGAGTGTTGGTATGGTTATTGGTGGAGTTTTTGTTGGGGGGATAAAGGATGTAATGAGTAGGCCAGCTATGATGCTACCTAGGGCTAAACGGGTGATTGGGTTGGTTACTGCTCGGTTGTTTTCGTTAATTGGGGTGAGTGAAGTTATTCGAGTGAATCCTGTTTGGACTAGTGATGTTATGCGTAGGGTGTAGGTTGCGGTGAATGATGTGGCTAGGAGGGTTAGGGTGAGGGCTCAGGTGTTTAGATAGGAGGTGTTTATGCTTTCGATAATTAGGTCTTTTGAGTAAAATCCTGCTAAAAATGGGGTTCCTATTAGGGCTAGGTTGCCGATGGTTAGGCAGGAGGTGGTTGTGGGGAGTATTTTTTGGAGGCCACCTATTTTTCGAATGTCTTGTTCTCCATTTAGGCTGTGGATGATTGATCCTGAGCATAGGAATAGTATAGCTTTAAAGAAGGCGTGTGTTGAAATGTGTAGGAAGGCAAGTTGGGGGAGGTTAAGTCCAATAGTTACTATTATAAGCCCTAGTTGGCTGGATGTGGAGAAAGCAATGATTTTTTTGATATCATTTTGTGTGATTGCACAGGTGGCGGCGAATAATGTGGATAGTGCTCCAAGACATAAGCATATGGTGAGGGCGGTTTGGTTGTTGGAGAATAGGGGGTGGGTACGAATGAGTAGAAAGATTCCGGCTACTACTATAGTGCTTGAATGGAGTAGGGCGGAGACTGGGGTGGGACCTTCTATGGCGGCTGGTAGTCACGGGTGAAGGCCAAATTGGGCTGATTTACCTGTGGCTGCTAGGATTAGGCCGAGGAGGGGAAGAGTTGGAGTTGTGGAGGGAGAAAATGCTTGTTGTATTTCTCAGGTGTTTATGGTGGAGGCAAGTCAGGCCATACTTAGGATAAGGCCAATGTCTCCAATTCGGTTGTAAAGTACGGCTTGGAGGGCGGCTGTGTTGGCTTCTGCTCGTCCTTGTCATCAGCCGATTAGTAGGAATGATATGATTCCGACTCCTTCTCAACCAATGAAGAGGAGGAATATATTGTTAGCGAGGGTTAAGGTTAGTATAGCAATTAGGAATATTAAGAGATAATGAAAGAATTTTGTAATGTATGGCTCTGAGGCCATGTATCATGATGCGAATTGTAAGATAGACCATGTTACGAATAGTGCGATTGGAAAGAATATTAATGAGTATTGGTCTATTTTAAGGCTGATAGGGATTTTGAAGTTTATGATGAATTTTCATTCTCAGTTGGAGGTAATGGTTTCTATTCCTGAGTGTATGAATAGGGTTATTGGTACTAGGCTGGTTAGGAAGGCGGTTTTGACTGTGCGAGTGATGATGGTGGGGGAGTTTTGAAGGTTTTTGGATAGAAGGGGAAGCAGGACTGGTGTTAGGATGATTGTTAGTGTTAGGATCATGAAGGTGTTGAGGAGTAGTGTGGTTTCCATTACTTTTACTTGGATTTGCACCAAGATAGGTGGCTCCTAAGACCAATGGATTACTATTATCCTTTAAAAGTAAGGGGGCTGAGGTTTTAAACTCAGATGCAAGAATTAGCAGTTCTTGTTGGTTGAACCGCCCCTCGGCAGGTAAGAAGGGTCTAACTTCTATTTTTAGAATCACAGTCTAATGTTTGGGTTAAACTATATCTGCATGAGGGGATTCCTGAGATTAATTCTGGCTTTAGGATTAGAAGGAGTAGAGGGGTAATATGGAGGATTATTAGAAGATGTTCTCGTGTATTGGAATTTTGGATTGATGTGATATGAGCGGGGAGCATTCCTCGTTGAGTTATTAGAAGTATAAATAGGGTATAGGAGGCGGTTAGTAAAGTTGCTATTCCAGTGAGGATGATTGTAAAGGTTGATCAGTTGAATAGTGCAATTATGATTGTTAGCTCTGCTATCAGGTTTGTGGTTGGGGGTAGGGCTATGTTTGTTAGGTTAGCTAATAATCATCATGTGGCTATAAGTGGTAGTAGGGGTTGCAGGCCACGTGTTAGGAGAAGAATGCGGCTGTGTGTACGTTCATAGTTTGTGTTGGCTAAGCAGAATAGTATTGAGGAAGTTAATCCGTGGGAGATTATGAGGATTATTGCTCCTGAGAATGATCAGTGGGTTTGAATTATGGTTGCAGCGATGACTAGACCTATGTGACTGACGGATGAGTAGGCGATGAGTGATTTAAGATCAGTTTGACGTAGACAGATTGAGCTGGTTATTAATGCACCTCATAGGGCTAATGTTAGGAAGGGGTAGTGTAGGTCATTTGGGGTGGGTGTTATGAGTATAGTGAATCGTATGATACCGTATCCTCCTAGTTTTAGGAGAAGAGCAGCTAGTAGTATGGATCCAGCGATAGGAGCTTCAACATGGGCTTTAGGTAGTCATAGATGGAGTCCGTATAGGGGTGCTTTTACTATGAATGCCGTTAGCAGGGCTAAACTTGATAGGAGGCTACTTCAGGAGGTAGTGAGGATGGGGTGGGTTAGATGAAGGATTGTGAAGTGTAAAGTGCCGGTTTGTGTATGTAGGTGTAGGATGGCAATTAATAGAGGGAGTGAGCTAATTAGGGTATAGAATAGGAGGTAAATGCCAGCGCTTAGGCGTTCTGGCTGGTTTCCTCATCGGGTAATGAGGATTAAGGTGGGGATTAGGGTTGCTTCAAATGAGATGTAGAATAGTATAAGTTCTGTGGTTGAGAAGGCTAGGATGATGAATGGTTGGATTGTAATGAGGGTTAGGATAAAGATTCGTTTTCGTGCTAGTGGTTCGGGTTGTAGATGGTTTTGACTTGCAATTATTATGAGTGGTAACAGTCAGCAAGATAATGCTAGTAGGGGGGATGAAGTTTGGTCGATGCCAGTTCATTGGGTTAGGTTTTTGTAGGGGTAGTATGTTGGAACAAGTCATTGAAGGCTGATAGAGGCGATTAGTAGGCTGTGGGAGGTGGTGTTTGCTCACAGAAATTTGGGAGGTGATAGGAGGGCTGTTGGAAGGAGTATAATTGTTGGAAGGATGATTTTTAGCATTGTAGCAGGTTTAGGTTATGTAAATGGTCAGAGCCGTGGGTTCGTGTAGATGCTACTAATATTGCTAAGCCTGTGCCTGCTTCACAAGCGGAAAAGGTTAGCATGAGGATAGGCATTAAAGTGAATGACGTTGCCTGGTTTTCAACTGGTCAGAGTGATAGGGCAAGGTACATAGATAGTATTATGCTTTCTAAACATAGTAGGGCAGAGATTAGGTGCGTTCGGTGGAAGGCTAGGCCTAAGCTGCTTAATGTGAAGGCTGAGTAGAAGCTTAGGTGTATAAGTGACATAGAGAAAGTCATAGGGTTAGACTATGGTCTGTTGAGCCGAAATCAACTGTCTTGATTAGACTAACTTTCTATGTTTATTCTGCTCATTCTAGGCCACCTTGTGTTCACTCGTAAATTAGTCCTAGTGTGAGTAAAGTGATGATGACAGAAGTTCAGGTTAGAGTGGTGGTGGGGGATTGAAGTTGTGTAGCTCATGGGAGTGGAAGTAGGAGCGCGATTTCTAGGTCGAATAGTAGGAATAGGATTGCTACTGAGGAAGAAGCGGATAGAGAATGGGAGGCGAGCAGATCCGAGTGGATCGAATCCACATTCGTACGGAGATAGTTTTTCTGGGTCTGGGTTTGTTTGGGCGAGTCAGAAATTTAGTATAGTGAGAGCGGCGCTTAGGGCGAGGGATAGGGTTAATATGAATGTAAGTATGTTGATTGCTCTTCTCTGGAGTTATACCAGATTTTAGAGATTGGAAGTCAATTGTAATTAATATACTAGAAGAGCACGATCCTCATCAGTAGATGGTTATATAGAGGAATAATCAGATCACGTCTACGAAGTGTCAATATCATGCTGCTGCTTCGAATCCGAAATGGTGGTTGGATGTAAAGTGGAATTTGATTAGGCGTAATAGGCATACTGATAAGAATGAGGATCCAATAATGACGTGCAGTCCATGGAATCCCGTGGCAACGAAGAAGGTTGATCCGTACACGCCGTCGGCGATTGAGAATGGTGCTTCATAGTATTCTATTGCTTGGAGTGCTGTGAAGTAAAATCCTAGCAAAATTGTTATGGTTAGTGCATGGATTGCCTGTTTTCGGTTACCTTCTGTGATGCTATGGTGTGCTCATGTTACTGTAACACCTGAGGCTAAGAGGATTGCAGTGTTTAATAGGGGGACTTCTAGGGGATTGAGTGGTTTAATTCCTGTGGGAGGTCATTGTCCACCTAGTTCTGGGGTTGGGACTAGGCTGGAATGGAAAAATGCCCAGAAGAAACCTAGGAAGAAGAATGCCTCAGATGTGATGAATAGGATTATTCCATATCGCAGGCCTTTTTGGACTGTGGGGGTATGATGGCCTTGGAATGTGCCTTCCCGTACAATGTCTCGTCATCATTGTAATATTACCAGGATTGTGGAGAGTAGACCTAGGGTTAATAGTTGGGAAGAGTTGTAGTGAAATCATATGATTAGTCCTGAAGTGGTGAGTAGGGCGGCTGCTGCTCCGAAGATGGGTCAAGGGCTTGGATCTACTATGTGATAGGAGTGTGCTTGGTGTGCCATTAGATGTTTTCTTGTAAGTATAGGCTGAGTAGGAGGACGAAGACGTATGCTTGAATTATGGCGACAGCTACTTCTAGGATGGTTAGTAGAAGGAGGATTAGTGCGGTTAGGAGGGATACGGTGGGGATAATTGGAAGTAAGGCAGTGGTAGCTGTTGAAATAAGTTGGATTAGTAAGTGACCTGCGGTGAGGTTTGCTGTGAGGCGAACACCTAGGGCTAGAGGGCGAATGAGTAGGCTGGTAGTTTCAATTATGATTAAGGCGGGAATTAGGGGTGTGGGGGTGCCTTCAGGAAGAAGGTGGCCTAGAGAGGCTGAGGGTTGGTTTCGTAGGCCTGTGAGTAGTGTGGCTAATCAGAGAGGGAAAGCTAGTGCTATGTTTATCGATAGCTGGGTGGTTGGAGTGAATGTATATGGTAGTAGACCCAGTAAGTTAATTGTAAGTAAGAATATTATTAGTGAAGTAAGGATTAGAGCTCATTTATGGCCCGTTTTGTTTAGAGGTATTATTAGTTGTTTTGTGACTAGGTGAAAGAATCAGAGTTGTAGGGTGGATAGGCGGTTAGTGACTCATCGATTGTCTGGGGAGGGGAGTAGTAGGGCAGGGAATAGTATGGAGAGGAGAATTAGTGGTACTCCTAGTAGACATGGGCTTGCAAATTGATCAAAGAAGCTTAGGTTCACGGTCAGGTTCAAGGGGTGTTTTTGGTGGTTGTAGGGGTTTTGTTAGAGGGAGGGTTGGTTGGAGTAAATGATAGTAATTTGGGTTGAATAATTATGGAAAAAGTTAGTCATGATATTAGTATGATGAGAAATCATGGGTTAGGGTTGAGTTGTGGCATTTCATTAAGGAGGGGAAGTGGTCCTCTTTCGCTAGCTTAAAAGGCTAGTGCTGGTACATAGCTTCTTAATGATTAGGATGCTAGTAGTGAGGATCAGCTTTCGAAATGGGTGAGGGGGGTTGATTCTACTACGATTGGTATGTAGCTGTGGTTAGCCCCACAGATTTCAGAGCATTGGCCGTAAAAGATACCCGGTCGGGTGGTAATGAATGATGTTTGATTTAGTCGTCCTGGGATTGCGTCGGTTTTTACTCCTAGGGTAGGGACAGCTCAGGAGTGTAGTACGTCTCCGGCAGTAACGATGATACGGGTTGGAGACTCTATGGGGACAACAACACGATGGTCAACTTCTAGGAGTCGGAAGTGGCCTAGGGGAAGTTCTGTTGTGGGGATTATGTATGAGTCGAATGATAGGTCTTTGAAGTCTGTGTATTCGTAGCTTCAGTATCATTGATGGCCAATGGCTTTTAGGGTTAGGTCTGGTTCGTCGATTTCGTCTATTATGTAGAGAATTTGTAGGGATGGGAGGGCAAGTAGGATGAGGACGATGGCTGGGAGAATTGTTCAGATTAGTTCAATTTCTTGTGCGTCAACGGTGTTTGAGGATAGTTTTTCTATAAGTATAAGGGCTAATATGTAAAGGACGAGGCTGCAGATTGCTAGTGCGACTATCAGGGCATGGTCGTGGAATTCAACGAGTTCTTCTATAATAGGTGATGAGGCATCTTGGAAGCCGAATTGTGAATGGTTGGCCATGTGAGATGTACAGGGTTTTCACCTGTGATTTAGGCTTGACAGGGCTATGTAATTGGTTTACTAACGTCTCATAAGAAAGAAGCATGAGTGGTTTGATGCAGTTGGCTTGAAACCAGCATATGAGGGTTCGATTCCTTCCTTTCTTGGACTTGAACGAAGGCAGGTTCTTCGAAGGTGTGGTATGGAGGTGGGCAACCGTGGATTCATTCAATGTTAGTGGCAGTTAGTTCTGGTTGTAGGACTTTTCGTTTTGATGCAAAGGCTTCTCAGATAATGAATATAAGTATGATTACGGCTGTTATAGAGATAAGTGAGCCGATAGAGGACATAGTGTTTCATAGGGTGTAAGCATCTGGGTAGTCGGAATATCGTCGTGGCATGCCTGCTAGACCTAGGAAGTGTTGCGGGAAAAAGGTTAGGTTGACTCCTGTAAATATTACTCCGAAGTGAGCTTTGGTTCATGAGGGGTGTAGGGTGTATCCTGTTAGCAGGGGGAATCAATGGGTGAATCCTGCCAGGATGGCAAAGACGGCTCCTATTGAAAGGACATAGTGGAAGTGGGCAACTACATAGTATGTGTCGTGCAGGGCAATATCTAATGAGGAGTTTGCTAGGACGATTCCTGTTAGACCTCCAATGGTAAATAAGAAGATAAAGCCTAGGGCTCATAATATTGGGGGGTCTCATTTGATGGTTCCTCCATGCAGTGTTGCCAGTCAGCTGAATACTTTGATGCCGGTAGGGATAGCGATGATTATAGTGGCAGATGTAAAATAGGCTCGGGTATCTACGTCTATGCCTACGGTAAATATGTGGTGGGCTCATACGATGAAACCTAGGAAGCCAATTGATAATATAGCTCATACTATTCCTATATAGCCAAATGGTTCTTTTTTTCCTGCGTAGTATGTTACGACGTGGGAGATAATTCCGAAGCCTGGTAGGATTAGGATGTATACTTCTGGATGACCAAAAAACCAGAAAAGGTGTTGGTATAGTACTGGATCACCGCCCCCGGCTGGGTCGAAGAATGTTGTGTTTAGGTTTCGGTCTGTTAGTAGTATAGTAATGCCAGCAGCGAGTACTGGAAGTGAAAGTAATAGTAGGACGGCGGTAATAAGCACTGATCACACAAATAAGGGGGTTTGGTATTGTGAGAGGGCTGGGGGTTTTATGTTGATGGCTGTTGTGATGAAGTTGATAGCACCTAGGATGGAGGATACACCTGCTAGGTGGAGAGAGAAGATTGCTAGGTCTACTGAGGCGCCGGCGTGGGCTAGGTTACCGGCTAAGGGGGGATATACAGTTCATCCTGTACCAGCACCGGCTTCTACTGTAGAGGAGGCTAGGAGGAGAAGGAAGGAGGGAGGAAGTAATCAGAAGCTTATGTTGTTCATACGGGGGAACGCTATGTCAGGGGCACCGATTATGAGTGGAACTAATCAGTTTCCAAAGCCACCGATTATGATTGGCATTACCATAAAGAAGATTATTACGAAGGCGTGGGCGGTGACGATTACGTTGTAGATTTGGTCGTCTCCTAGGAGGGTCCCTGGTTGGCCTAGTTCTGCGCGGATGAGCAGGCTTAGGGCGGTGCCGACTATGCCAGCTCATGCGCCAAAGATTAGGTATAGGGTGCCAATGTCTTTGTGGTTTGTGGAGAATAGTCATCGGTTGATAAGTGTCACAGGTAAGATGGCTGAGTGTTGAAGCGTTAGGCTGTAGTCCTTTTTACAGAGGTTTGATTCCTCTTCTTATCGACTCTGTGGTGAAGTTCATGTTGAGTTGCAAGCTCATTGATGTACACTGAAGGTGTGCCGGAGTCTGTAGGCAGAAGCCCGTTGGTTTAGGCATCTAGCTGTTAATTAGAGTTTTATGGGATCGAAGCCCATCTGTCTAGCTGTCTAGGAAAGGCCTTAGCTTAATTAAAGTATCTGGGTTGCATTCAGGGGATGTAGGTTAATGTCCTACAGGTCTTAGCAGAAACTAAGAGGGTTTAACTCTTATTTAAGGCTTTGAAGGCCTTCGGTTTGGGGTTATCCTAAGTTTCTAGATGGTAGTGAGGATTATGGGGGAGAGGGGTAGAAGTAGGAGGGACAGGGCAGTGATGATGGCGACTAGGGTGTTTGTTGATTTGTTAATATGTCATTGTTTTATGTGGTTCGTAGAGTTTGGTGGGAGCGTGATTGTAGAGTAGTATGCGAGACGAAGGTAGAAAAATAATCCTAGTAGAGAGAGCATGGTGATTATTGTGGCTACTACGGTTATTTCCTGTTTGGTTAGTTCTTGGATAATAAGTCATTTGGGCAGGAATCCTGTAAGTGGGGGAAGTCCTGCTAGTGAGAGAAGGGTTAATATGAGGGTGGCGTTGAGTATTGGGGTTTTTGTTCATGAGATCATTATTGTTGATAGTTTTATAGACTTGGTTGTGTTTAGGGTAAGGAATACGGTGGTAGTTATTAGGGAGTAGAGGTAGAAGGTTAGTAAGGTGAGTTTTGGGTTGTAGATAATGATAATTGATATTCAGCCTAGGTGGGAGATTGATGAAAAGGCTAAGATTTTTCGGATTTGTGTTTGATTTAGTCCTATTCATCCGCCCAGGGCTGCTGAGGCAATAGCTATGGTGGTTAATAGTGTAGGGTTGAGGGAGTGTGATGTTATGTAAAGAATAGTGATTGGGGGAAATTTTATTACTGTTGATAGTAGTAGGGCTGTAGTTAAGGGTGATCCTTGGAGTACTTCTGGAAATCAGAAATGGAATGGGACTAGTCCTAGTTTGATTGCAATTGCAGTTGTCAGTAGTAGGCATGATGTTGGATGGGTTAGTTGAGTAAGGTCTCATTGTCCTGTGTACCATGCATTGGTTATGCTTGAGAAGAGGACTAGGGCTGAAGCAGTTGCTTGTACTAGGAAGTATTTGATTGCGGCTTCGACAGCTCGGGGGTGGTGAGATTTTGAGATCAGGGGGATGATAGCAAGGGTGTTAATTTCTAGTCCAGTTCAGGCTATTATCCAGTGGTTGCTTGAAATTGTAATAGTGGTTCCTAGGAGTAGGCTTAGGAGGGTGATTAGTTTTGCATGTGGGTTCATTAGTAGGGGAGGGAGTTAAACCATCATTTTCGGGGTATGGGCCCGATAGCTTTGTTAGCTGACCTTACTAGGAAATAATATAGAGGGAGTATGGAGAGTTTTGATCTCTCTTGCGTAGGTTCGATTCCTACTTTTCTAAATTTTTCTTTCTTAGGAAATGAGAGGGCTGGTATACCTCTATGTTCACTTTATCATAGTGACCCTTTAACGTTCAGGCACATTTCCTTAAGTAAGGAGGCAGGCCTGCGTAGCAGATTGGTATGCTAGTGTGTCAAAGGCATAGTGCAAGTGTGAGTGGTAGAAAGTTTTTTCAGAGTAGGTGCATGAGTTGGTCGTAGCGGAATCGTGGATAAGAGGCACGAATTCATAGGAAGCCTGAGGAGAGAAGTAAGACTTTTATAGCTAGGGCTACGGGGAATAATTCTTGTGGGGGATTGAGTGAGCTTGGGTTCAGGAATAAGATGGTGGTTAGTGTATTTATTAATATGATGTTTGCATATTCAGCTAGGAAGAATAGGGCGAATGGTCCGGCAGCATATTCTACATTGAAGCCGGACACTAGTTCTGATTCTCCTTCTGTGAGGTCAAATGGAGCGCGATTTGTTTCAGCTAGTGTTGAGATATATCATATTATTGCGAGGGGCCATGAAGAAAAAATGAGGTACAAGGGTTCTTGGGTCGTAGCAAGAGTGTTTAGGGTGTAGTTTCCGCTGAGTATAATTACGGATAAGAGAATGATGGCTAATGTCACTTCATAAGAGATAGTCTGTGCTACTGCTCGCAGTGCTCCAATTAGGGCATATTTTGAGTTGGAAGCCCAGCCTGATCATAAGATCGAGTAGACTGCTAAGCTGGATATGGCTAGGAGAAAGAGAAGTCCTAGGTTTAAGTCAGCGAGAGAGAAGGGAAGAGGGAGAGGAATTCAAATGGTGAGTGCTAGGAGGAGAGCTAGTATGGGGGTTATAAGAAAGAGAAATGGGGAGGAAGTAGATGGACGGATCGGTTCTTTAGTAAATAGTTTAATCCCATCGGCTAGAGGTTGTAATAGTCCAAATGGACCTACGATGTTTGGTCCTTTTCGAGCTTGTATATAACTTAAGACCTTGCGTTCCACTAAGGTTAGGAATGCTACGGCAATTAGGATTGGAATTACATAGGATAAGGATATGACAAGATAAGTTAAGGCAGGGGAGTAGGCCATGGAGTAAGGCTAGGGAGAGGATTTGAACCTCTGGATAAAGGGCTTAAGCCTTTTGCATTTACCAAGCTCTGCCACGCTAGCTGGTCCTTTTCTAGGAGTAGTAGTGTGGGATGTCCTTTAGTAATTTAGTTGAGTACATTACTTGGGGAGGGGGCATGCTTGTAGTATTGGCCCCACTTTCTCGGTCCTTTCGTACTGGGGAAAGTTTATCATAGATAGAAACCGACCTGGATTGCTCCGGTCTGAACTCAGATCACGTAGGACTATTAATCGTTGAACAAACGAACCCTTAATAGCGGCTGCACCATTAGGATGTCCTGATCCAACATCGAGGTCGTAAACCCCCTCGTCGATGTGGGCTCTTAGAGGAGATTGCGCTGTTATCCCTGGGGTAGCTTGGTCCATTTATCAATTGTATTGGGTCTGGTTACTGTTAGTACGTTGAGGGGTTGCTCTTGGTTAGGAGATGTGGTCCTATTTTTGGAGGATTTGTTTTTCTCCAAGGTCGCCCCAACCGAAAAATACGGACCAGTTTTTAGGGGTAATGAGCCTAGTAGGCTTGAATTTGTGCGCAGTGGCCGTTGATTTTCAAGTTCCACAGGGTCTTCTCGTCTTATGTAGGGATTCCTGCTTTTTCACAGGGAGATCAATTTCACTGATTATCTGTAAGAGACAGTTAAGACCTCGTTTAGCCATTCATACAAGTCTCGATTTATGGGACAATTGATTGCGCTACCTTCGCACGGTTAGGATACCGCGGCCGTTAAACATTATGTCACTGGGCAGGCATCACCTTCAATACTTGGTGGGCTGAAGGCTATGTTTTTGGTAAACAGTCGGGCCTTGGGTTTGCCTAGTTCCTTTTACAGACTTTAATCTTCCTAGTAGGCGCTCCTTAGTTGGGGTAACAGGGTAAGCTTAATATCTAAATCTTGTTGTAATTGAGATATTGGGTAGTGTCTGTTAATAAAGTGAGTGTGTAAGTTTGCGCTTGGAGGGGGGCGCCCCAGTTACTCATTTTAGCATTAATGCTTCTATTGGTATAGATTAGCCTGTTAGTGGAAAGGGAGTCATGTAGTTATTGGATTTTTATGCGAGGAGCTTTGACGCACTCTTTGTTGATGGCTGCTTGAGGGCCTACAGTTTGAGAAGGATTTTAGATGGTTATCCACTAATAGAGGTTGTATTCTTTTTTAAAGGAGCTGTACCTCCTTTAAGTTGCTCTTGACGCACTCATGTGGGTTAGGGTAAATATCCGGAGAGGAGGGTCAAGAGAGAACTAAGATTCATTTCACAGGCAACCAGCTATCACCCAGCTCGATTGGCTTTTCACCTCTACTAGCAAGTCGTCCCACTCTTTTGCAACAGAGACGGGTTCGCTCATGGGTAGCTGCTCGCAGGTAGCTCGCTTGGGTTTCGGGATGGCAAGCTTAAATTCATTTTGCTTGGTTATTCTTGCTAAACCATGATGCAAAAGGTACAAGGATTTATCTTTGCTGTCTACTGCTTGGTTTTTCATTATTATTTCATCTTTCCCTTACGGTACAGAGTCTCTATCGCTCCAAATGGGTCTTTTCTATCGCCTATACTGAGTTTAAAGAATGTTTTAGTTAGGTGGTGGAATAGATTCTTGTTACTGGGCTTGCAAGGTGTGGTTGGGCTAGAGTAGGCTTCGAGACGATTTGGTGTGTCAAATATCTTTCAGGTGTAAGCTGAATGCTTTTATTTTATAGCTACGTCTCGATATGCTAAGTGCACCTTCCGGTACACTTACCTTGTTACGACTTACCTCATCTTCAGCCAGAAAGTTTATTAGTTATGGAAATCAGTGGCTTGTGAGGAGGGTGACGGGCGGTATGTACGTGCCTCAGGGCCGGCTTAAAGGGGGCTCTATTGTCCCGCTTTACTGCTAAATCCGCCTTCCGAGGGCTGTTTCATACCCTCTTCCGTGGGTTTTCTATTGTAGAAAATGTAGCCCATTTCTTCCACCCCATAGGCTATACCTTGACCTGTCTTATTAGCGGGTTTGGGCTATTATGCTCACTGTGGGGCTCTCAGGTGGAGGTGGGCTGGCGACGGCGGTATGTAGGCTGCTTTGGCGAGGGGTGGTCGGGTGGATCGTGGATTATCGATTACAGAACAGGCTCCTCTAGGTGGGTTTGGGGCACCGCCAAGTCCTTAGAGTTTTAAGCGTTTGTGCTCGTAGTTCTCAGGCGGATGTTTTGGTACAGTAAACATCAAGATTTAGGGCTAGGCATAATGGGGTATCTAATCCCAGTTTGTGCCCTAGCTTTCGTGGAGTTAAATTAATCAGAGATGCTAGGATCATTTTAAAGGTGGCTTTAAGTGCATCTTGAGCTTATGACAGCTTAGTTGCATTTCAGTCCTAGTTGCTGTGATATCATGGGACCACTCTTTACGCCGCATACGGTTAATTTGGGTCTCTTGTATGACCGCGGTGGCTGGCACAAGATTTACCAACCCTAGATATTGCTGTAACTAAGTCAAGTTTACACTTATTGCTTAATGTCAACTACTGCTGAGTACCCGTGGGGGTGTGGCTAAGCAAGGCGTCTTGGGCTGCAACTGTGGGCGTGCCTGATGCCTGCTCCTCTTCCCTTGAAGTAAGAGATTAAGGGCATTTACACTGGGGCGCGGATACTTGCATGTATATGTTTAGCAAGAATTAACTGTAAGGTTAGGACTAAGTCTTTTGTCTTTGGGTGCGAGAATGGCAGCCGTCTTGGCATCTTCAGTGCCATGCTTTAGTAGTAAGCTACAAAGAC